AGGAACATTATGAAACTGCGCAAAGGGTTAAGCAAACTTTACAACGTTACAAAGAACTTCAGGACATTATAGCTATCCTTGGGTTGGACGAATTATCCGAAGAGGACCGCTTAACCGTAGCAAGAGCGCGAAAAATTGAGCGTTTCTTATCACAACCCTTTTTCGTAGCAGAAGTTTTTACTGGTTCTCCAGGGAAATATGTTGGTTTAGCAGAAACAATTAGAGGGTTTCAGTTGATCCTTTCCGGAGAATTAGATGGTCTTCCTGAACAGGCCTTTTATTTGGTAGGTAACATCGATGAAGCTACCGCGAAGGCTATGAACTTAGAAATGGAGAGCAATTCGAAGAAATGACCTTAAATCTTTGTGTACTGACTCCTAATAGAACCGTTTGGAATTCAAACGTGAACGAAATCATTTTATCTACTAATAGTGGTCAAATTGGCGTATTACCGGATCACGCCTCTATTGCCACAGCCGTAGATATAGGTATTTTGAGAATACGCCTTGATGGCCAATGGTTAACGATGGCTCTGATGGGTGGTTTTGCTAGAATAGGTAATAATGAGATCACTGTTTTAGTAAATGATGCGGAGAAGAGTAGTGACATCGATTCACAAGAAGCCCAGCAAACTCTTGAAATAGCGGAAGAGAATTTCAAAAAAGCTGAAGGAAAGAGACAAAAAATTGAGGCAAATCTGGCTCTCCGACGAGCTAGGACACGAGTAGAGACGATCAATGCGATTTCGTAACGAGTCGGTGTGTCCGAATAATCAAAAGAAGTTCGGTTTATACACTCTATTTTTTTGTTTGGTTATGTCGAGTGAATATAATCAAAAAAAATCAAGCGGAATCCAATTTTGATGCAACAAAAAAAAGAAATAGAAAAGATACAAAAGAAATAATAAATTTCAAAAAAAGATGGGTAGAAAAACTTATTAGATACCGGGGTCAGTGGATCTAATAAGTTATACCTACTATTGGATTTGAACCAATGACTCCCGCCGTATGAAAGCAATACTCTAACCACTGAGTTAAGTAGGTCATTTATCATCACAAAGAAAACCAAATGGGACCCGTCCCTTCGATGGATTATAAATACCATATTACTTATAAGCAATACCACGCAAACAGATCAAAGAGATATGATCTTGAATCAGGGTATATTCATCTTGACAAGAAATTATCTACATGATAAAATATGTATCACAAGCACTAAGGGCTATAGCTCAGTTGGTAGAGCACCTCGTTTACACGCGCGCCAATGTTTTTCAGGGGAGTCCATCATGCAATCAAAAGAATTGATCTTATTGATTGATAAATCAATGTCTTACTCCATAACTTTGAGGGAACAAGAGAACAATAGCCTGACATGACAAAAGGGTTCTCGGGTGCCCCCCGTTTAGGTGCCAAACGGACCCCATTGTTGATTTGAGATATTGATAAGGTAAATGTTGATTCAATGCTAGGCATAATGAGTATAAGGACCTCAAAAAATCTCTTTTCGCCCTATGAACTTTAAGGTGTATGAAGTTTTATATTTTCTTTTTAAGCAGAGCGATAGAGACGTCATCTAACTTAGGTTAATCTAGGCCAGAAGCAAACCTACGTCAAGATAACCTCCTTTGAAACACTTTGGTAGTGTTCCTGGATCAGAATTCAAATAATGACTCAGAGCACATGGAGCCATCTCCTATTTTTCTATCAGAAAAATATGGCGGACTAGCTGATATTTCTATCAGTTAATGGAAGAGCCCAATGCACAAAAAACGCATGTTGGGTCTTTGAAACAGTTCAGATCATTTTGATAATAAAAAGTTTGATCTGTTTTACCGAGAAAGTCTACGGTTCGAGTCCGTATAGCCCTAGAGCCCTAAAAAAAAAACTTCCTAAAAGATCCCTATAAGCTCACTCACGGGGATCTTTTATAAAGCAGAACATCAAAATGAAAGCAAAAACACATTTCATTTTAATGGACTTAACCGATATTTATCTAATCGTGTGAATAAACAAACCTACTTTCTTCATTAATCTTCAAAGGCGACTTCCCTATGAATTTTCCTCTTTTCCTGTCCACAATCAACGAGTTAGTGATACTCCCTCTCTTTGGTACCCAAACCTAGTGAATTTTGGAAGTAAAAATCATGACGCAAGTCCCGTTAAAAACTATAATCTAACCCAACCAAAATGTAGTAATTCCTATAGGTATAGGACGGACTTGTGCACAAGATCAAGTTTGAAAAACTTGTATCTTTGGTAAGTTTCATTGTAAACATTGTCAACAACGTCGACGTCAAATAGGCTTTCTTTTTCTTTGTATACCTTCCCGAAACCTAGCAAAGCACATCACAAAAGAAGTAGTATTCTCGTTACGTATTCTAATTCTAAGAAAAGGAATATACCAACACGAATAGAAATTCCAAATCTTGTCTTGAGATGGAAAATTTTTAAAATTATCTGACATCTGACTACTTGATCTATTCTAACTCTCTAAGAAAAAG